ACCCCATAGATCTATTAGTAATTCCAAAATTGTCCCATGGATTTCCCTATTTCAATTGTATGACGTATACGCGTTATCCAAATAAATGGTTACTCTACTTTATTTTATTATATTTTATTATGGAATGATTATTATTCTATTCCATTCTTTTTCCTCCTTTTTTTGATCATAACCAAATAAAAACTTCTCGAATTACCAGAATCCATAGTAAAAAAAACAAAGTTCTTGGGTATTCAAATAGTAATAGTTTCGTTCATCAGTATACTACTAAATTAAAATTGGAATGAAATCTAATCTTATTCAATTCAAATATTGAATATCTCTCCTTGTCCAAAAGGGCACAATTTGAGTGGAAGGTCCACATTTTTTTTTTTTAGAATCAGTCTATTTTTATATTTTTATGATATTTCGTACTACTGTATGATTCCTTTTTTGTGGGATTTTCTTATTTTCCAAAAGGGAAAATGAGAAGAATTATAGAATGGATTGCTAATTATGCCTAGATCTCGGATAAATGGAAATTTTATTGATAAGACCTCTTCAATTGTAGCTAATATCTTATTACGAATAATTCCGACAACTTCAGGAGAAAAAAGGGCATTTACCTATTACAGAGATGGTGCGATTTGATTCTTGTTTTTTTTTTTAGCCCTTAGTCTGATAGAAATAGACGCGATTCGGGATAGAAAGAAACAAATTTTTGAAAGAAACCCACGCTTAGTGAAGGTGAAGTTTAGAGATAGAACAATTCCTTCTGTCGTGTATCCTCGATTGATGCAGCCTCAGATGCTTTAATTATCGATTTTAGTATTGAGCGAAAGGTTACGCCTATACTATAGGTTCTAGTTTGCGGGTTAATCCTACTCCACTAGTACAAATAGGCAGCATAGGGGAAGAAGCGCTACTCCTAGGAATCAACAACACGAAAACTTTGTTATAAATTCCCCCTTCCCTTTCCTTATCGATATCGGGACTAACAAGAATGGTTGGGACAACAAACATCCATCTCGTTCGTACTTTGGATACCCGTATAACCATCAAAGATCGTTGAAGTGACTAATTCCTAGAAATAGGAAGCGTTGAGGACAAAGAAATCGTTGGAGTTACCATTTCCATCTAGCACTAATATGATTGGTGTTAAGAAAAAACAAACCCTTTCGGGAAGGCTGGCTAGAAATTTCTTGTAAAAATACTAGTCCCTGTCAGTTCATAATGAGAATAGTGAAATTTTGATTACATAGATTATTTCCCACAGTACTTTATGCACAGTAGGGAGGAGCCGTATGAGATGAAAATCTCACATACGGTTCTGGAACGGAGATTCTTTGAATAGAGTGAACGACCGTAACGGATGTCAGCTCAATCCGAAGGAAATTATGCGGAAGCTTTACAGAATTATTATGAAGCTACGCGACTAGAAATTGATCCTTATGATCGAAGTTATATACTCTATAACATAGGCCTTATACACACAAGCAATGGAGAGCATACGAAGGCTTTGGAATATTATTTTCGGGCACTAGAACGAAACCCATTCTTACCACAAGCTTTTAATAATATGGCCGTGATCTGTCATTACGTGCGACTATCTCCACTATAGAACGAGGAAAAAACAGATAAAATCGGCTAGTAAATACTAGAAAAAAAAAAAATAGGCTTTCTACATATGCATCGTCCAAAGTAACGATTTTTATCAGCTGTAGCAAGGAAAGAGACTTCACGAGAACCAAAGAAGAAATAAGTACGCCTATATACTCTATGGATAAAGGATCTAATTGATATAGAAAGCGCCGTAAAGATCAATTAGCAAGCTATTGGGTCGATACAGTTAAGAACTGCTTACTTATGTCATGATATGAGATAAAAGTTCGGAATCAACTTATGTAATAGAGTCAATCCACTAAGATATTGAGCAGCGGTGTAGTATCAAATCCCAAAGATAGTAAGTTCTTTTTTCTTATGGAGGAAAGTCTTTTTCAACGATTCTATATGAATTTCATATATGAAATGAAATCGAGATAGTTACCTTTCAGAAAATTTTAACAAACAATATAGGGGATATCTATTCTTCATTCTTCTGAAGGTGTGGGAGAAAAGATAAAACTGATTATTGATTAAATTAAAATTAGAGTTTGAAACTTATGTAATTAACTTCTTCTGGTTCTGGTTAACCCAAGAAAAATAGGATAGATTTATTAGAAATCTAATTCAGTTACCATAGGGTAAATTAATAAGATGGGACACAAAAAGAATCGATTGATGAGCCGTATGAGGTAGGAAACTCTCAAGTACGGTTCTAAGGGAAGGAATTGACCCGCCTATTCCGACCGGGGAGAACAGGCCATTCTACAGGGTGATTCTGAAATTGCGGAGGCTTGGTCCGATCAAGCTGCTGAGTATTGGAAACAAGCTATAGCGCTTACTCCAGGTAATTATATTGAAGCACATAATTGGTTGAAGATCACGAGGCGTTTCGAATTTGAATAAAACAAAACCACCC